ATTCCTTACATAAGGATTCAGAAAATACTGGACCTCCGCCTATACAAGTAAATTGTTGATAAAACTCCAAAATGGCATTTTCCCTTGACCCAATTTTTTTTTTTTCCTTATCGCTCAGGAAAGACAAGAAAATCTCGGGGTAGCACACATTCTCTAGAATTTCTCTTAGATTCAAACCCATAGCTGATGATAGAACTAAAATAGATATTTTCTGTTTCCTACTCACACGAGCCCATATCCTTGCTTTTTTATCAATCTCTAATTCTATTCGTCCCCCCCAATCTGATATTATAGTGCCGGTATAGACCGAAATTCCGTTATGGTTCAATTCGGACCGGTAATAGATACCAGGGCTTTGCAATATTTGATTGATCACAATTCTGTAAATTCCATTTACTATAGAAGTTCCCAGGGAATTCATTAGAGGAATGTTTCCAATAAAAATTGTTTGTTCTTGCATATCCCTACTGTTCTTCCAAATTAATCCCCCCGATACATATAATTCAGAAGAATATGTGAGTGATTCATATATAGCATCTCTTTCTTTTATCGATGGTTCTACTAATTGATATGTTTCCACAAATAATTGAAATTCAATTTCTTGATCTCTATCTTCAATTTTTGGAAACTTATAAAGTTCTTCTGCTAAGCCCTGATCAATGAACCTACAAAATCCTTCAAATTGTATCTGATTAAATCCAGGTATTGTAGACATTCCCCCATTTCCATCCCCAAGCATTTTTAATTTCCCATTTATTGAAAAAAAAAATCCCATTATTGGATCGTTTTTCATCCAATTATATGGATCGATCAGCACTGATGGAATTGCTATTCGGTTTACAGAATCACATAAAATTTTATCTAACTCCATATATGAATATGGAATGTCTGAAATACGTATGAACGGAGGAATAAAGTAAAGCGAATTTGGATTTTCTACTCAAATTGGAATTTGCAACAGATACAACTGGAAAAGAATTGAGAAATTCCACTTAACTTAGTAACTTAGACTTATGGAATTTTCTATTTTATATAGAATAACAAAAAGTGATTCAATTTCTACTATTATTTATGATATTACATATTCCAATACAATTAGATACCAGTGAAATACATAATTCGGGATTTGATCTCTTCGAGATTTGATCTCTTCGATGAGATAAAAATCCAATAGTTAGAAACAATATAAAATTGTTTTTTTAACACTTAGCTTTTTTCCTTTTTTTTTTCAGAGATATTTTTTTTTTTATTTTAATAGAGTTTGTTGAAGCGCAGAAGAAGGCTTTATTAAGCATACGCGGATAGAACTAGAGCTATCTATCTATATATATATATATATATATATATATATATGTCTTTCCTTGTATTGCGGGTCTATTCTGTACAGCGCATGGCGTGTTCTAGCATTTCTATAGGAATCATAAACAGATAAGATATCTGATTAGAGGTATACGTGTAATAATTTAGGTTCTGGGGTTTACATATACTCATAATTGTTGTTATAATTGAAATGGAGAAGGCTTTTTTTTTTTTTTATTTTTTTTATTGAATTATTGAAAAGAATCAATACTGGATAGTTAGATATCCATTTTGATTTTCTTATATCATTCGGGAAATACAATTTTAGATTCAAATTCGAGAATCGTTCATGAATTTTCAGTCAATAGTTAACGGTTCCAATTTGTCCTGAATTTTGGCTTTTGTCACTGAAAATTCACATTTAGTTTTTCCTTTCAATAGAAAGGAGAAAGAATTCGGATAGTGCGTGTTTTGACATACTATAGAAAATTAATCAAAGAGATGGATCCAATCCAAAAAAGGAAGGATTTCTTTTAGGAAAGGGATTCAGATTAAGAAAAATGGGATTCAAGATACAAGTGCAAGAAAAAGAAGTTTAGTAAGAAAAAAAAAAAAGAAGGGGGGGGCTATTTTCTTCTATTTTGGATTTCTATTTTCTATTGCCTTGGCGACATGGCCGAGTGGTAAGGCGGGGGACTGCAAATCCTTTTTCCCCAGTTCAAATCCGGGTGTCGCCTGATCAACAAAAGAGGGGAAATACCTTATTCCGGTTTGCTGATAGATTGTCTCCAATAGAAACAGCGGAGGAAAAAGACTCGTGATATTTCCAAGAGCGCCGCTACTTATTTTGATTTTGTTTGCCCTTAATCTTTCCCAATTCTACTAGCACTCATATAAGAACTTCTTATAATTAATTGGTTCTAATTAATTGAATTAATTGAATTAGATTTTTTGGATTGTTTTATCAATGGTATTGGACAAAATCTTTTTTTTTTTTACTCTGCACCAGCGATAATAATATTATTATTAGTGACTATTATTATTAATCGTCACTATTATTAGTGAAAAATAATGGAAAAAAGCGAACAATACTAGCAAAATTCCTTCATATTCATAGAGATAGGGGACATAATTCACATGGATATAGTAAGTCTCGCTTGGGCTGCTTTGATGGTAGTCTTTACATTTTCCCTTTCACTCGTAGTATGGGGAAGAAGTGGACTCTAGGGATACTCCTAATTGAGTTGAGAAATGCAACTCTATCAATTCTTTTATAGATCGTTCCGCAAAGACTTTTTAATTTAACTATTTTAAATTGAACAATTTATAGTGAAATATTGAAATTGAATTCAATAATTGAATTCAATTTCAAAATTCTATTCGATTCGAGTGGAGTAATTTATTCTATGAATAATATTTGAATAATACCCTTTTAATCATAATCAAATAAATATTTTAATGATTCCAGTGTTCATAGTTCAAAAGTAAAAAGAATACAAATGATAGGAAAGTTATTCCAACCGAATTCTTCCTAAATTCTTTATTATGATAAACCGGCTCTTATCAGAGTTATATATGGATAATAAGGAACAGCGGGACCTTTTTTACTTTTTATTTGTTTGCCTTTTTCTGGTTCAAAGACAAAAGAAAGTAGTTCTTTTTTTAGTTATTTAAAAGTTATCAAGTTAAGTATTAAGTGATTTTCTACGGGAAATAAAATAGACATAGTGATTCTCTAAGGGGATACTCCGCATACTAAGATATTTTCTTGGAGAAGTCACATATTGCGTACTTAGTACTTAGTTTAGTATTTTTTTTTTATTATTTTCGTTTTATAAATTTATAAATTCGATTTATGCTATACTTTATTGACTTGACTCATTTCATATTATGATTCAAAGATTTCAAATTGGCGAGGTTTACTAATCCTTTTCTTTTCGTCGAAATCTGAAAAAAAACTCCTTTCCTTGGATGATTTGTCAACTGTTCAATCAATGGAATGCTAAAAAAAGATTTCTTGATTTTCTTTTATTAATACATACCCCGACTATTCTTTTTTTTTTTTTTCTTTTCATTGATTTGATTATTTCAATGGATTCCGGGATTCCTATTGACAATAATCAGAAATCCAGGAATTAGAATCATAAGAGTAAGAGGCGCCTTTCAACTATTCCAGATTAATTGGAACCAACACAAATCAAACATATGAAAAAAAGAAATCCAATTTGAACCTTATCTACATTCCATATAGATAATTAATATCTATTGTCTAGATATCTATCTATATATCAAGATGAAGATGACATTCTAGATTGATCCATATTAAGCCCAGTACCACTTTGGTATACTAGTATACCAAAATAACAAAAATAGAAAAATAGATAGTATGGTAGTAAATATATTACTTTCTACCATACTATCGGGTCTCATAGAATCCTGCTGATTCTAGTTCACTCATTTAAGCTAAAACACAAAATTGGAATTATTTTCATTTTATTTCGTTAATTCTTGATATTGATAAGAACTAAGAAGTCAAGTTTCATTCAAATTAATCACTTTGACTAACAGTTTTTACATATATTATAAGTAAAAAAGCAGTAGGAACTAGAATGAACAGTGCAGTAGCAATAAATGCGAGAATATTTACTTCCATAATGTCATCGTTTCGTTTTTCTTTACTTCACAATAATTCGGGATTTAATCCCATAAGAGATGATAAATCTTTGGCCTCTAAATTCAATGGGATGAATTCCATCTCGATGATATCAAATCAGATCAATATCATGAATAACAATATCTGAACTCTCAAATCGATTTATCGTCGAGAATTGAATAGTATAACATAGAAAGATCATTTATTCATACCAAATCCAAAAATGTATTCCTGACCCAATCGAAAATTTTCTTACTTTGTTACTTTATTTATCATTCTTTTCCAGTCTTTCTTTTCTATCTTTTCTATAAAACTATCTCCTTCCTTATACAATCATCTGACTAAGTATCATCTAATCGTCTTTAAACTTACATAAGTTACAAACAAAAAAAAGTGCGATAAAGATAAGTCCTAGTACAGTATAAAAAAAAATCGAATATTCTACCAAATTCACTTTTTTAGAGTTTGTTTTTTCTTCGGCATAAATCCTTAAAAAAGATTATCGATTCCCTCTCTCTATAAGAGAGGCAGGGTCCTTATTTGATTTTTCTTTTATTAATATACTCTTTACTTGATTGAATTAGGAATAGGATCCATATAATATATCAAAACTTCATTGAATGAGATAGATTGTTTCAAATAATTGAGGTTACACAAAATCAGAGCCAAAAAAGAAAAAGAAGAGACTTTTCCGATTAAAAGGATTTTATCAACAGAATTTAAGTCATTTTGTACCGTACAAATAAGAATTCCATTTGTGTATGTGCTACCGGGAAAGATTTGTGTATGTGCTACCGGGAAAGATAGGGTACTCGATTCGATTTCATTATACGGATCGGGGGGAATCGAAAAGGCAAAATTCAGTGAGGTAGCTCTTGGAATCCTGAATATGATGCTCCCAATAATTGTACTAATCCACATGTGTCTTTATCCATCTCTATCGATACTAGTTGAAGAAATGAAAATGACCCTATTTGTATTTGCTTTGATGAAAAACGAAAATAAATAATATAAAATAATATTCATATTAAGGATCCACTTTGGGAATGAAATTCCGCTATTTGTACCCCTTAATTACAGAAAATGAAGAGATGAATTGATGTATTTTTTTTTATTGGATTATTGGTTATTTATCGGGACTGACGGGGCTCGAACCCGCAGCTTCCGCCTTGACAGGGCGGTGCTCTGACCAATTGAACTACAATCCCAGGGAAACGAAATACAGCATACATATTCTTCTGATTTCATTCAAACACTTTCTGTTTAGATTTTAAATTGGAATCGCCTCGTTGTAACAGAGTGCGAGTGGTAGGTAATATTGATATCCACACGCATATATATTTTATATATATTTTAGTGATACTGGCACGAATTACTAGTTATCTTTTCGTTATTTCAAATAAAAATCGCAAAATCAATTGATAATCAACCTTTCAATAAAAAAAAAAAAGACTGTTTTTTCTTTCTACTTTTTTTCTTTCTATTACTTTTTTTCTTAGACTTTCTACTTACAAATCCTGATATGAATCTAGATCGTCAGAAAGATCATAATTTATGGTAAAAAAAGAAAGCAAATCAAATAAATAACAAGGAGAGCCGAAATTTTTACTTCTTTTTTTTTTTATCAGACATTTTGAAAGAACAAAGGGGTTATATCATTTCATGGTGGATCAGTGAATTATTGGGCCGAGCTGGATTTGAACCAGCGTAGGCATATGCCAACGAATTTACAGTCCGTCCCCATTAACCGCTCGGGCATCGACCCAGGAAGAAAAAATTCCAGACTTCGAAAGAATCCCCCATCAACTTCCTTTCGTAATACCCTACCCCCAGGGGAAGTCGAATCCCCGCTGCCTCCTTGAAAGAGAGATGTCCTGAACCACTAGACGATGGGGGCACATTTGCCCGATCGTCAGCATATTATACTCATAGTATGAACAGTTTTTTGAAATTGTCAATAGAATAAATTTGATTCGGTTTTTCTATATTATTATATTCTAATAATATAGAAAAAAATAGAGAAAAAAATCGAATAATATAGAAAAAAAATAGAAAAAATTAGATAGAATCTATTTACTTTACATAGATTTGATGTACAATCTATTTCTATAGATATAGATTATCTGCATGCTGGTTCATTTCGGAATTGAATCAAACGGGCCCTTTTAACTCAGTGGTAGAGTAACGCCATGGTAAGGCGTAAGTCATCGGTTCAAATCCGATAAGGGGCTTTGTCCTTTATTTTTTTCATAAAACTCCCCCGGGAGTATTTCTATTTGAAGGGGGCTTCCATTTGACGGGGGAATAGAGATATTGTTATTATTTGTAATAAAATTTGTAGTAAGAATGTAATAAATAAGATAAGAAACTCTATAATTCTAATAAATAGAATTCTTCTAAATTCAAAATGAAATTAGAAGGTTAACATTATAATGATTTATACTCGAATTTAGAGTATACTAATATAGTAATTATAGTTATATAGTAATTATAGTTATAAAATTGAACATTTTTTTATTATATTAAAATGAATAATGATGAATAATGATACGTTGGCTCTTAAATCGTCAAACTTTCCTATTTTATAAGAGTTCAATCAAATCAAGTGTAAAGATTAGATTAGAAATCAACAAAAGAAAAAGTAAGTGGACCTAACCCATTGAATCATGACTATATCCACTATTCTGATAGTCAAATTCGATATAGATGAAATTGGAACAATAGATCCGCTTTTTTCTTTCATTTTCCTATTTCTTTGGACTCCAAAAAAAAATCTGTCGATATTTCTGATTCAATCTTTTTGTTCCTAGTTATTCTATAGGACTCAATTACTATTTCCTTCCTCCATTCCACAGAAAAGTTTATTCGAAGTCACAACATAAAACATATAAGGGAATTCAAAAAATCTTTCTTAAATATCTTTCTTTGATTCCAGAACACAATTTATATTGATATTTATATCTATATAATATATAAGATTAATAGAGATTAATAGGTGCGATAAAAAGACTTTCGTTTCATTTCAAATTTCCTATTATTTATTTAATATTGTATTGAATTTAATAATAGAAAAATGCATTCTCCTTTTTCTTTTCTGACAGATAACAGATATAAAATAAAGTAAAAAGAAAAAAGGTTCGAAGTGTCTTTCGCGCTTTGACCTGTGAAAGGGCGTATTCCGGGGTTTTTTCTTCAGATGAAGAAAAAAGAAATAGAAGAAAGACGACATTAAAATGAAAGAATACTAAAATGAAAGAATAAAGTATAAAATAAGAAAAGTATATGATATGGTAGTAGTTTAATGCACATAAAAATTAGAAGAGTACATAAAAATATTTCTTTTTATAAATCTCAATATCACAAACAAGATCCAAGAATAAGATTTGTTTGATAGAATGAGATCTGAGGATCAACTGGCAACGAAAGAGGGGATAACTTGTTCCTTGAATGATTCTTTCAAAAAATTCATCTATTGGATTGATGAGTCGTCATCAAAAAACTCACAGTTCATATGGTTATTAAGATTAAGAAGGAATAACCAAATTGAG